TGCCTGAATCTCAAGACGTTCCTCAAACCAATCATATACTTTATTGAGATAGGTAACTACCCCGACTCCCCCTCCGAGAACCGTATATGAAAATTTCATCTCGTACGGCTCAAGCAGAAACACACAAATTTTCAACGGATATAGAAAAAGGAGTTCAAAACTTCATCAGCCGCAGGATTGGGTCGATTTGCCTTGAAGATATGAAATAAGAAAAATCCAGAATTTATTCTTTGTGATGATAATGCCAAAAAATATCAAGTTGGCTCATCTGTCTTTCTTTTCTTTATGTTGATCATTAGAGGCCTCTTGAATTTTCTCTTCCCTATTTTTCCCTATTGCGTAATGTGGATTTACTCTTGTTTTATTTTACTATTAAATTAAATAAATTAAATAAATAAAGAAAAAATTCTAGTAATTTTCTGATAGAAATTATTTTGTTGCGATCCTATGAATCAGTTCAATTGAAACCTCTAGATTCATACTAGAGCCACGATGATTTAGTCTCAAGCTAAACAAAAGGCAAGGGTTCTTCGAATAAGAACCGCTTGATGATCACTTATTAAATGGGTGTAATGACGCAACAAAATCGAGAGAAAAAAAAAGTTGTCTTTCGGTCAAACTAAATCGGAAGGAAGAAAATTTTTGTTTTTATTAAGAAATACTTGAATTTTTTTTTTCAGTCTGGTTGCGAGGTCTAAATAGTGAGTATGAATCATAGTTCCATTTTTTTTTCGTGATCCATTCTATCTATTTCGTGTTCCAGATACTAGAATAAATAATATCCGACGAATTAGAATCATCTTGATAGAGATAATAGGCCCTTTCTATGTATTATCAATAGGATCCATTATAACAAGTCACACACTCATATTCCAGAAATACCGAAACAAAAAAATTCCACGGTCGAACTACCAGAATGTCTAGAAATGTAAAGCTTAAGTAAAGTAGAACGGCTTTTTTGGATGGAAAAACTATGACTTTCTAGTTTTAATTATTATAAACCTAACTCATTAAAATTCCGTCCAGTAAAACAGAAGAATTATAAATTTCTAAAATGATAGATAGGAATATCGCGAATAAAGCCATTGCGACCCCCATAAAAGGAGTAGTCCCCCAACCCGGAGCTACTTTACCATATTCCGAATTCAAGGGTTTCAATAAAATACCTACAGTAGTTCGTCTTGGCCCAGATCTAGAACTATCCTCAATGGTTTGTGTAGCCATAAATTCTATTTAATCATTGGTGTTGACTTTGTATACTATTCCGTTGTAGTTGTAAATAAACGATCTTTTCGTAGATCCATTGTAATCTTGAAATTCTATAAAAATGGAAACAGCAACTTTAGTCGCCATCTCCATATCTGGTTTACTTGTAAGCTTTACTGGGTATGCCTTATATACCGCGTTTGGGCAACCCTCTCAACAATTAAGAGATCCATTCGAAGAACACGGGGACTAATTGAAGTAAGGAGTCTTCCATATTGGGAGACTCCTTACTTCAATGAAATTATTTCATTTTTTTAGTCGGAACCTTAGGTGGTTCTCGGAAAAAGATAGCGAAAAAAATGATCCCTAAAGTCGAAACTAAAAGGAATGTATAAACCAATGCTTCCATAGATTCGATCGTGGTTTATTTACAATTATAACTTCCACACCTATTCATTTGTCATTTGGGATCATTTCCCATATAAAGAAAGAAAAAGAGTCAAAATGTCAAATCAAAAAAAGAGAGGTGAAAGATACCATAGCAATGTCGTATCAGACTACTTGTCTCCTTGTAGTAGGATCTCCAACTTTTTGGAATGTTCCAAATTCCACTTGAGCATCCAAGTCTGGATCAATACCAGCAAAAACATCTCGGAACAAGGTTCTAGCGCCATGCCAAATGTGTCCGAAAAAGAAGATCAAAGCAAAGGTAGCATGCCCAAAAGTGAACCAACCCCTTGGACTGCTGCGAAAAACACCATCCGATTTCAAAGTGGCCCGATCTAATTCAAAAATTTCACCTAATTGGGCCCGCCTCGCATATTTTTTTACAGTAGCAGGATCAGAATAACTGACTCCATTAAGTTCGCCGCCATAGAACTCCACAGTTACGCCTACTTGTTCAACACTATATTTGGATTCTGCTCTTCTAAAAGGAACATCGGCTCTCACAATTCCCTCTTCATCTACCAAAACTACCGGAAATGTTTCAAAAAAAGTGGGCATACGACGTACAAAAAGCTCGCGCCCTTCTTTATCTCTAAAGACGGGATGTCCTAACCATCCAACAGCTATTCCATCTCCATTGTCCATGGAGCCTGCTCTGAATAATCCCCCCTTTGCCGGATTATTACCAATATAATCATAAAAGGCTAATTTTTCGGGAATTTTAGACCAAGCTTCCGATAAACTAAGATTTTCGGCTAGCCCATTGCTAACTCTTCGATATATTTCTTGCTGAAAGTACCCCTGATCCCACTGATAACGAGTAGGACCAAATAATTCGATTGGAGTAGTTGCTGACCCATACCACATAGTTCCGGCAACTACGAAAGCTGCAAAAAAAACAGCAGCGATACTGCTGGAAAGTACAGTTTCAATATTGCCCATACGTAATCCTTTGTATAGACGTTGAGGCGGGCGGACACTAAGATGGAATAGGCCCGCTAATATGCCCAATGTACCCGCAGCAATATGATGGGAGGCTATTCCCCCCGGAACAAAAGGATCAAAACCTTCTGCACCCCACGCTGGATTTACAGCTTGTACTTTTCCAGTTAGTCCATAAGGATCGGAGACCCATATCCCAGGACCATACAAACCCGTTACATGAAATGCGCCGAAGCCAAAGCAAGCCACCCCTGCGAGAAATAAATGAATTCCAAATATCTTGGGCAAATCCAAAGAGGGTTTTCCCGTCCGCTCATCACAGAATATTTCTAGGTCCCAATATACCCAATGCCAAATAGCTGCCAAGAAACACAAGCCAGAAAACACAATATGCGCACTCGCCACACCTTCATAACTCCAAATACCCGGATTCGTTATAGTTCCTCCTGAAATACTCCAACCACCCCAGGAATTGGTTATTCCTAAACGAGTCATGAAGGGAATGACGAACATACCTTGTCTCCACATTGGATCCAGAACAGGATCAGAGGGATCAAAAACCGCTAATTCGTATAAAGCCATCGAGCCGGCCCAACCAGAAACTAGAGCTGTATGCATTATATGCACCGAAAGTAATCGACCCGGATCATTCAATACGACAGTATGAACACGATACCAAGGCAAACCCATGGAAATACCCCTTTAGCAAAGAAAAATAGACACTATGTCGCTTTATTTTATCGCATTGGAAAAGACTATCCATATCCTATGTACCTAACCCTTCCAGGGGATTCTGTGTCAGAAAGCGTTAATATTTCTTTTATTCCATTAAAAATAAGAAGCCAATTCTGTTCGTAAGAAGAAAGAGAAGCAGATCTATTCTATACTCGATAAGTGCCAATATGCAATGGGGGACTTGGCCCTATTTGGAAAAAACGAAGGGATGGATACCTGTTTGTTTATCATTCGAATCATCGATCCCTTTTTCTTTATTCAATCTGTCTTACCTTCTTTATATGTATAATCTTTTCCATCTATGTATTAATAGAATCTATAGTATTCATATAGAATATGAAGAAAAAAAAATGAAGACAATAAACTGCGGATTCTTTCTTTCTCTTCCATTCTTACGTTTCCATATTAAAGTGTAGTTTTCTTACTTAAATTTAATTTTAATCTAATATGCCTATTGGTGTTCCAAAAGTACCTTACCGGATTCCCGGAGATGAAGAAGCGACTTGGGTTGACTTATACAACGTTATGTATCGAGAAAGAACACTTTTTTTAGGTCAAGAGATTCGTTGCGAGATCACGAATCATATTACAGGTCTCATGGTATATCTCAGTATAGAAGATGGAATTAGCGATATTTTTTTGTTTATAAACTCCCCTGGCGGGTGGCTAATCTCAGGAATGGCGATTTTTGATACGATGCAAACGGTGACACCAGATATATATACCATATGCCTCGGAATAGCCGCGTCCATGGCGTCCTTCATTCTGCTTGGAGGAGAACCCACCAAGCGTATAGCATTCCCTCACGCTAGGATTATGCTTCACCAACCTGCTAGTGCTTATTATCGGGCAAGAACGCCAGAATTTTTCTTAGAAGTAGAAGAGTTACACAAAGTTCGCGAAATGATCACAAGGGTTTATGCACTAAGAACAGGCAAGCCTTTTTGGGTTGTATCCGAAGACATGGAAAGGGATGTTTTTATGTCAGCAGACGAAGCCAAAGCTTATGGACTTGTCGATATTGTAGGGGATGAAATGATTGACGAGCACTACGATACTGATCCTGTGTGGTTTCCAGAAATGTTTAAGGATTGGTAGTGACAGGATTTCGTATAAATTTATTTCACACCTAAATTCGGGTTTTCCGCGATTTGATAGAAAATAGAAATACTTCATGATAATCAATCATCAGGTTAAGATCGATCTAAACCAATCCATTTTTTCTATATACATACGACATGCCAACTGTTAAACAACTTATTAGAAACGCAAGACAGCCAATACGAAATGCTAGAAAATCGGCCGCTCTTAAGGGATGTCCTCAGCGTCGAGGAACATGTGCTAGGGTGTATGTGCGACTCGTTCAGATCATGAGTTCAAACAAATAAGACAATTTTGGAAGGATTAATGATCGGTACCAATGAATAGGATAGATAAGCTCTATCCTAGATTTATATGGTATATGGAATTTATGGTTTCCATTGGTGCAAATCCAATCATCTAGATTGGAAATAAGAAGTAATTCCCCCATTGGTAGCAAATGGTTATCCATTAAGCGGAGGAAATAGTAATAAAAAGAAAAAGGCTTATGCTCCTTTATCTTAAAAGAACGGACTAACAGGGTCAGCTACCTAGCCAACTTTCATAATTAAATGCCGTCACTGTATGGATAACTCTTATTGTGAAAAGAGCTATTTACTCTATAATGGATAGGTAGAGCCAAAGAATGTGAACTATACAAGTTCACAATACCCTTTGATGAAATGAAAGAAAGGGCTCCGGTGTATAGAGAGGGCCTCACCGTTTAAGAGGTAACCATAGAAACGATGGAACCCACTATTTTTTTTCTATTGTTAGAATTTGTTATTTTCATGCGAAATAACTGAAAGGAATAGAATAAAAAATCGTGGTTGGGAAGGTCATAGTAGCAAAAGCCATTGGAATTGATATTTTATACATCGGAATAATCCGTTTTGTTATTAATGGGGAAAAAGGATGGCTAAAAGAAGAGAAATCATTAGTTATTCATTAAGGTTAATTTGATTCAATGACCAGAGTTCCGCGAGGATATATAGCTCGTAGACGAAGAACAAAAATGCGTTCATTTGCCTCAAACTTTAGAGGGGCTCATTTAAGACTTAATCGAATGATTACTCAACAGATAAGAAGAGCTTTTGTTTCCTCTCATCGAGATAGAGGCAGGCAAAAGAGGGATTTTCGTCGTTTGTGGATCACTCGGATAAATGCAGCAACGCGGATATATAAAGTATTCGATAGTTATAGTAAATTAATACACAATCTGTACAAGAAGGAATTGATTCTTAATCGTAAAATGCTTGCACAAGTAGCTGTATCAAATCCAAAAAATCTTTACACGATTTCCAATAAAATAAAGATCATCAATTAAAGGGATAAAAAAGTAATATACAGGAATAATTAAAACCGAATTCCCGGAGTTCCTTCTCCGGGAAGATACAAAAAATTAAGATTAAGTGGTAGGAATCAATGAGCATGTTGCAATAAAAAAAAAAGTATTTCTTCTTCCCCATTTTTCTTTCTTATAACAAACACAAGAATCAAATTTTGATTACTTTCTTTATAGGTCTGGTCTGGCCCTTTCGAATAAAACATCAATCGGAACTTAAGTTCCGATTGATGTTTCTTAAATTCCGGTTGGAGTTTCTTAAGTTCCGATTGGAACTGAACTTTTGAGTTAATTGAGGAATATGTCTATTTTTGCTGGGTCTAGGACCTGTAATTATGGAAATTGACTGGGCTTGAAATTGCTTCTCATTCTCATAGTTACGAAATGGTAAGAAAGATAAAATACGAGCTTGTTTTATAGCAATAGTAATTAATCGTTGTTGTTTCAAGGTTAATCTATTTATTCGTCTCGATAATATTTTTCCTTGTTCACTAATAAATCGATTAATTAAACTCATGTTTCTATAATCAATTCGATCCCCCGGCCCAATTCGAGGACGCCTACGAAAAGTTTGTTTGGATTTACGAAAAGTTTGTTTGGATTTACGAAAAGTTTGTTTGGATTTATGAAAAGTTTGTTTGGATTTACGAAAGGGTTGCTTAGATTTACGAAAAGCTTGTTTAGATGTATACATGATTTATTCCTTATTTAAAAATAATAAATAATTTCTATTTTTTTTTAATTGAAGTAAAGTAGTCTTTCTTTGGTCCATATATTATTTGATTCATATACTATATATGAATATCCTCTATACATGTGAAATAATATCTACCTGAAATCAGGTGATTTGATTCGTATTTTGTATTCTATATATATTCTATATATTAAATTGGAAAGATATATTCTATATATTAAATTGGAAAGATCGAACACACGATGTTCCTATTTCTTTATTTCTTCATGAGTCGTATGCTTGCGACAATAACGACAAAATTTTCTCAATTCTAATTGTCGGGGTGTATTGTGGCGATTCTTTTGAGTACTATATCTAGAAATCCCTGGCGATTCCTTGTTGGCACCTTTTCGAACACAACTGATACATTCCAAAATAACTCTGATTCTAACATCTTTCCCCTTGGCCATGAACCTCCTTTCAATTTTGGAAAGACTTAACTTAATTCTTCTATTTATTCTTTTATTCCTCGATTTTCGATTCGAAGAAGAAGAAAAAAATCAATAGAAGTTACTAACTAAAAATGTGATTTCTAAAGATTTTGTTGTAATTCTTGTAATTCTCTAATTAATAGAATCCAATAGAATACAAAATTTTTGAAATTCTTAAGTTAAGTAATAAAAAATAGAGAAATAATTAAAGAATACAATCTTTGTCGAACTAGCAAGGATTTTGCTTCGAAATCCTTTCATTTAAGTAGCCAGTCTCTTTCTATGTTCTGATTTCTGAGGCCTGACTTAGCCTGGATACAGCTTTTAATTGAATTTCTATTTTCCAAAATTGGATTTACCAAATTTTTGATGATTCTGAAGTTCAATCCATCTTTTCTTTCTTTTTCCTTCCTATACTAAAAAAGGATTAAAAAGGGGAAAATTTTCGTCATGTCATGAAGAATTCTATTCTTCGCATAGCAATAACTAGAATGAAAAAAAAGGGAATGATAAAGCATCTGGGAATAAACGATTAATTTCTATCAATAAACCTGCTAAAGCCCCAAACCATAGAGTGCTTAGCACGGGTGCTACAGAGAGATATGTTTTTATATCCCGCATTGAAAATCCTCCTTCCTTATTGGAATACATATATGATCAGATACTCTTAGCCAAGATCATTTGTATTTCTTTTGTTTAGATAGAATGAATCATATAAACGAGATTTTCCTGTCCCTAAAAAAGAAAAAGATGACCCCTTCTTCCTGTACATTACTAAGAAATAGTAATTTTTCTTTTTTACGTTAAATTAGATTGGATTTTAGGTGTATATCATTCCTTGATTATATGAGACCAAAAAGAAGAAATGACAAGAAAGTTGTATATAGATAGAGAAAGAGAAGAAAATTACGATGTGGAAAACAAGACAGGAATTGTGTACAATGTCATTGTCCAACAATTTTGAAAAGGGATGTAGCGCAGCTTGGTAGCGCGTTTGTTTTGGGTACAAAATGTCACAGGTTCAAATCCTGTCATCCCTACCTATTACTTCTTTCTTCTTTCTGGGCAGTAGCGAGGAGATCGATTAAAGTGGGGTATAATCTTGAATTTGTGGATACTATACGTATGTGAGATGCATTAGGAGTAGAAAAGGATTTTCTTTTTGAAAGCGCTCTTAGTTCAGTTCGGTAGAACGCGGGTCTCCAAAACCCGATGTCGTAGGTTCAAATCCTACAGAGCGTGATTCCATCTATCTTATGTTGAAGCACAGTAAAATAACTTAACAAAACAAAGTCGAATTGCAACTCCAATTTGACCTCCTCCAGACCAGAGAGGAGGTCAATCAAAAAAAAAATATTACTCAATCAAAGATCCAACTGATCGCCACGCCTGTATTGCAAATATGCAGTCACGAATAATCCTGCTAAAGTAATAGGAATTAGGCCTAAGACGATTCCAAATAGAAAAACTTCAATCATTTCGATTTGTTCGAGGGGATAAAAAAAAGAGGTACGATCTATCCCTAAATAGTAATCCGAATTATCCACGAATCTCAATGACCAAGAAAAAAATTGGTAATTCGTGTAGAAAAGAGTCGTAGAATACGAGAAATCCAAAAGAAAGGTTTTCCTTTCTTTTCTGACTTATTCATTCAATTCATTTCAAATAAGACGTATCTTGTTCAAGCCAATAAATAGAGCTAGGGTTATAGTTAAAGCAGCCAGTAGAAAACCGAAATAACTAGTTATAGTAAGCATGAAAGGGTTAAATTCGATTTGTTTTTTTACTACACTACATATGTTGGTAAAGCACTTACCTAAGTTATGGAAAATTCAGAATTCATCGGTTATTATAGATAATACTAAAAAAAAGATAGAGTGAGATACAAAAGTGGAAAAGAAAATCGATTCATCAGATGTGACATCAGTCTCTAATTCCGAATCAAGAGATTCGTTGTGGAATCTGTCAGTTGAGTAAAGTAATAATAATAATAAAAACTAGATCGTCTAACCTCATTTAAAAATGCAATTGGATTTTCGGGGGAATTTTGGAATAAAAGATAAGTAAAGAATTGGATTTGAAAAAAAAACTTCTTTATATTTTGGACTATTTCTTTTTCAAAAGGAAAACTTTTCCTTGAATTTACTTTTTTTTTTATTCCTTTTTCGGACCCCAACCAAAGTCGATTCGAAGACGAGTCACTTCAATTATCCTTTTAAATTCTATATTCTGTCTTTCCCTATTTCATCCCATAAAGTTCCATATTTGCAGTTCGGTCAAGAAAGAATCCTTGTCTTGGACCTAATCCAACAAACAAAGCGAGGATTGATTACGAATCTTGATTCTTCAAAGAAGGTTTTCCTTCTTTCATAACAGATTATCTACTATTCTATTTTCTATTTATTAGATATTATGTTATGCTAACCAATTAAATTCCTTAAAATGAAAGGTTGGATTCGAAGAAAACTTTTAACTAAAAAGGGATAGATTTCGCATATACTTGTTCTTGTATTGTGTCAGTATGAGAATATCTTTCATGAATTATTTATCCAAACCTTATTGATCATTAACTTAGATTTTCCCAAGATCTTGACCCCTATTCCGAATTATTCTACTATTCCGAAGCCCATAAAAATAAAGAGCCCATAAAAATAAAGAGGACCCCTAAAAAATTAGAGATTTCCTATTGATGTCTTGAATAACATTTTACCTATAGACAAGGAACAAAGAAGAGAAAAAAGGAATTCTGTTTCGGGACCAAGTGAAATTGGATTGCTGTGCTATAGGAAGGATAGCTATACTAATTCGGTATACTCAAAATACACCTTTGGTACAAAATTGACAATCTCACAAGGATGAAATATCAGTAATTTTCTATTTACTGGTTGATCCCATCTTTTACGGAATCAATTCCTTTTTTGAATGTACAAAAATTTGTGGAGCTCAGCATGTCTGGAAGCACAGGAGAACGTTCTTTTGCTGATATTATTACCAGTATTCGATACTGGGTTATTCATAGCATTACTATACCTTCCCTATTCATTGCGGGTTGGTTATTTGTCAGTACGGGTTTAGCTTATG